ATAAAACTAAAAAAGAATATTTACCAAAAATATATGATCCTTTCTTAAATGGACCCTATCGCGGACGAATCAAAAAAATGTTTTCACTCTCAATTATAAATGAAATTTCTATAAAAAATTATATAGAAAAGTTTTGTATGAATAAGATTCATAGTATCCTTCTTATTATTAATCGCCTAGAATTTGAACAGAAACTAAATCCATTTGATAGAAAAACATGCGCAAAGCAAATTTATTATTTATTGAACTTAATCAATGAATTTGCTGTAAAATCAACATCAAGTTTAAATTTTAAAAGACCCTTTTTAGTTCCTGAACACGAACAAGTAAGAATTGATTCAGAAGATAGAATCAAAATTTTCAAATTTTTATTTGATGCAGATAGAACTCTTCCCAACGAGAAAACGAAAAAAAAAAAATCTATTGCACTAAAAGAAATCCATAAAAAAGTCCCTCGGTGGTCATACAAATTAATTAACGATTTGGAACAACAGGAGGGAGAAACCGAGGAAAGTGTGGTAGAGGATCATGAGATTCGCTCAAGAAAAGCCAAACGTGTAGTTATTTTTACTGATAACCAACAGAATACTGATACGGATACTTATAATAATACCCAAGAAACTAATAATACTGATCAAACAGACGAAGTAGCTTTGATACGTTATTCACAACAATCAGATTTTCGTCGAGACATAATCAAAGGCTCCGTGCGTGCTCAAAGACGTAAAATAGTTACTTGGAAATTCTTTGAGGCAGATGTGCATTCCCCCCTTTTTTTGGACCGAATAGACAAATCCCCCCTTTTTTCTTTTGATATTTCCGAACGTATAAACCTAATTTTGAGAAATTGTATGTGGACAAACGCAGAACTCAAAATTTCGGATTATAAAGAGAAAACCACAGAAGAAAGTGAGAAAAAAAAAGAAGAGGATAAAAAAGAAGAAGACAAAAGAAAGGAGAAAGTACGTATAGAAATAGCGGAAGCCTGGGATAGTATTTTACTTGCTCAAGTAATAAGAGGTTTTTTGTTAGTAATCCAATCGATTCTTAGAAAATATATTATATTGCCTTCATTGATAATAGTTAAAAATATCGCCCGTATGCTATTATTTCAATTTCCCGAATGGTCCGAGGATTTAAAGGATTGGAATAGAGAAATGCATGTTAAATGCACCTATAATGGCGTTCAATTATCAGAAAAAGAATTTCCAAAAAACTGGTTAACAGACGGTATTCAGATTAAGATTCTATTTCCTTTTCGTCTGAAACCTTGGCACAGATCGAACCTACGAGCCCCTTATAACGATCCAATGAAAAAGAAAGATTCCAAAAATGATTTTTGTTTTTTAACAATTTTTGGAATGGAAGCGGAATTCCCTTTTGATTCTCCCAGAAAACAACTTTCATTTTTTGAACCCATTTTTAAAGAACTCAAAATAAAAATTAAAAAATTGAAAAAGAAATGCTTTCTAATTCTAAGAATTTTAAAAGAAAAAACAAAATTGTTTCTAAATGTTTCAAAAGAAACAAAAAAATGGGTCATTAAAAGCATTCAGTTTTTAAAAGAAATAAAAAAAGAACTCTCAAAAATAAACCCAATTCTCCTGTTTGGATTGAGAAAAAGAAAAGTATATGAATTTGAATTGAGTAAAACTAAAAAAGATTCGATAATCAGTAATTTGATGATTCATGAATCGTCCATTCAAACTATACCTCGGGATTGGACAAATTATTCATTGACAGAAAAAAAAATGCAGGATCTAACTGATAGAACAAACACAATCATAAATCAAATAGAAAAAATAAAAAATGAAAAAAGGGGGGGGGTTCTAATTCCAGATCGAAATATTAGTTCTAACAAAATAAAAATAAGTGATGATGATAAAAGGTTGGAATCACAAAAAAATATTTGGCAGATATTAAAAAGAAAAAATGTTCGATTAATCCGCAAATCACATTATTTTTTAAAAATTTTCATTGAAAGAGTATACATAGATATCTTTCTGTGGATCATTAATATTCCTAGGATCAATACACAACCATTTCTTGAATCAATAAAAAAAATTATTAATAAATACATTACCAATAATGAAACAACTCAAGAAAAAATTGATAAAACAAATCAAAGTTTAATTCACTTTATTTCGACTCTAAAAAAGGCACTTTATAATACTAATATTAGTAATAAGAATGCAAATAATTTTTGTGACTTATCCTACTTTTCACAAGCCTATGTATTTTACAAACTCTCACAAACCCAATTTATTAATTTCTATTTATATAAGTTAAAATCTGTCTTTCAATATAATGGAGCAGCCCTTTTTATTAAAAATGAAATAAAGGATTCTTTTGTTGGAACACAAGAATTGTTTCATTCTCAATTAAAACATAAGAATCGTCAGAAGTCTGGAATGAATCAATGGACAAATTGGTTAAGGAATCATTATCAATATGATATATCTCAGATTAGATGGTCTAGACTAGTAACACAAAAATGGCGAAATAGATTCAATCAACACTGTATGAATCAAAATAAGGATTTATGCAATTCATCTAAAAAAATGAAATTTATTCACTACGAAAAACAAAAAAATTTGGAAAAGGCTTCATTACTAAATCAAAAGGAGAGTTTTAAAAAACAATATAGATATGATCGGTTAGCATATAAATCTATTAATTCTGAAGATACGAAGTACTCTTCAATTTATGAATCGCCATTTCATGTAAAAAATAACCAAGAAGTTTTTTCGAATTCCAACACACATAAAGGAAAATTATTTAATATGATGGAAGGTATTCCTATTATCCCTATCAATAATGATCTAGTACAAGATGATATTAGAGATATGGAGAAAAATATGGATAGAAAATATTTTGATTGGAGAATTATCCATTTTTGTCTTAGAAAGAAAGTCGATATCGAAGCCTGGATCAATATTGATACTGACAGTAATAAAAAATCTACTAAGGCTAAGCTTAATAATTATCAAATAATTGATAAAATAAAAAAGAAAGATCCTTTTTACCTCACGATTCATCAAGATCAAGAAATCAACCTATCCAATCAAAAAGGGTTTTTGGATTGGATGGGAATGAATGAAGAAATATTAAATCGTCCCATATCAAATCTTGAACATTGGTTCTTCCCAGAATTTTTGATACTTTATAATTTGTATAAAACTAAACCGTGGGTTATACCAATAAAATTACTTCTTTTAGATTCTAATATAAATGAAAACGCTACTGATATTGAAAACAAAAGCATCGCTGGAAATAAAAAAAGAGATCCTTTTATATCCTCCAATGAAAAAAAATCTCTTGAATTAAAAAAACGAAATAAAGGTAAAAAAGAATCTGCGGACCAAGCAAACCTTGAATCCGCTCTTTCAAACCAAGAAAAAGATGTTGAAGAAGATTATATGGGCTCGGACATGAAAAAACATAAAAATAAAAAGCAATACAAGAACAATACAAAAGCGGAGTTTTATTTCTTGCTAAAAAGGTATTTGCATTTTCAATTGCGATGGGATGATATTTTAAATAAAAAAATAATCAATAACATCAAAGTATATTGTCTCCTGCTTAGACTGATAAATCCAAGAGAAATAACTATATCCTCTATTCAAAGGGGAGAAATGAGTCTGGATATTCTGATGATTCAGAAAAATTTAACTCTTACAGAATTGATCAAAAGAGGAATTTTTATTATTGAACCGATTCGTCTATCTATAAAAAATGATGGACAATTTATTATGTATCAAACCATTGGTATTTCATTGGTTCATCAAAGTAAACACCAAATTAATCAAAAATACCGAGAAAAAAACCATGTTGATAAGAATTCTGATGATAAGAATTCTGATAAAGTCATTACCAAATATCAAAAGATGACTGGAAATAGAGATAAAAATAATTATGATTTGTTTGTTCCTGAAAATCTTTTATCACCCAGACTTCGGAGAGAATTTAGAATTCTAATTTGTTTCAATTCTAGGAATAGAAATGATATGCATAAAAATTCAGCATTGGGGAATGGGAATGGGAATAAGGTAAACGGCCAGGGTTTGGATAAAAGCAAAGGATTAAAAAAAAAACTTATTAAATTAAAGTTATTTCTTTGGCCCAATTATCGATTAGAAGATTTAGCTTGTATGAATCGGTATTGGTTTGATACCAATAACGGCAGTCGTTTCGGTATGGTAAGGATACATATGTATCCGCGATTGAAAATTTATTACTAGTCCATTTTTGCTATATTTCCCATCCCATATCACAGCGGGTCTATGACGACAAAGAGGTGCACACATCCATTGTCTTACATTCCATTCTGATACATGATACTAATTCAATGACCTATCAATTCGATCTAGAAATGAATCAATAAAACCTTCTGATTGTAGGACTAAGTTTTTATCTTTTGGGAGTGCAGAAAACAACCACCCTTTTGTATACCTTTTCAAATCGAATTTTAAAATTAAAATCGGATTGATTCAATTTGATTTAAAAAAATCCGAAATTTATAACGAAATTCAGATTATTGTCTATACCAAACTAAAACGAGTGACATTATTATTACTGATCAATAAATATATCTATCAACAAAAATATCTTAAAAAAAGAGGGGGTTTCATTTTATGGTAAAAAATTCATTCATCTCAGTTATTTCACAAGAAGAAAAAGAAGAAAACTGGGGATCTGTTGAATTTCAAATATTTAGTTTCACCAATAAGATACGAAGACTTACTTCACATTTACAATTACACAAAAAAGACTATTTATCTCAGAGAGGTCTACGTAAAATTCTGGGAAAACGCCAACGACTGCTATCTTATTTGTCAAAGAAAAATAAAATGGGTTATAAAGAATTAATTAATCGGTTGGATATTCGGGAATTAAAAACTCGTTAATTTGAAGAGGCATTTTGAATTATTTGATTTATTAGATCTTGAATTTGAATGAACTTTTTTTCGTTTTCAGAAATTCATGAAAGAATGAATTAAGGAAAAACCTATGAATATACCAGCTACAAGAAAAGACCTCATGGTAGTCAATATGGGTCCCCACCATCCATCAATGCATGGTGTTCTTCGACTTATCATTACTCTAGATGGTGAAGATGTTATTGACTGTGAACCAATATTGGGTTATTTACACCGAGGGATGGAAAAAATTGCGGAAAACCGAACAATTATACAATATTTGCCTTATGTAACACGTTGGGATTATTTAGCTACTATGTTCACAGAAGCAATAACGGTAAATGGGCCGGAACAGCTGGGAAATATTCAAGTACCTAAAAGAGCCAGCTATATCAGAATAATTATGTTGGAGTTGAGTCGTATAGCTTCTCATCTGTTATGGCTCGGTCCTTTTATGGCGGATATTGGTGCACAGACTCCTTTTTTCTATATTTTCAGAGAAAGAGAATTAGTATATGATCTATTCGAAGCTGCCACCGGTATGAGAATGATGCATAATTATTTTAGGATCGGGGGAGTAGCGGCTGATCTACCTCATGGCTGGATAGATAAATGTTTGGATTTCTGCAATTATTTTTTAACAAGGGTTGCTGAATATCAACAACTTATTACACGCAATCCAATTTTTTTAGAACGAGTCGAGGGGGTAGGCATTATTGGTCGAGAGGAAGTAATAAATTGGGGTTTATCGGGACCAATGCTGCGAGCGTCCGGAATACAATGGGATCTTCGTAAAGTTGATCAGTATGAGTGTTACGACGAATTTGATTGGGAAGTACAGTGGCAAAAAGAAGGAGATTCATTGGCTCGTTATCTAGTCCGAATTGGTGAAATGGTAGAATCCATAAAAATTATTCAACAGGCTCTCGAAGGAATTCCGGGGGGACCATATGAGAATTTAGAAATCCGATACTTTGATAGAGAAGGGAATCCAGAATGGAATGATTTTGAATATCGCTTTATTAGTAAAAAACCTTCTCCTACATTTGAATTGCCGAAACAAGAACTTTATGTGAGAGTCGAAGCCCCAAAAGGAGAGTTGGGGATTTTTCTGATAGGGGATCGGAGTGGTTTTCCTTGGAGATGGAAAATTCGACCGCCGGGTTTTATTAATTTGCAAATTCTTCCTCAGTTAGTTAAAAGAATGAAATTGGCTGATATTATGACAATACTAGGTAGTATAGATATCATTATGGGAGAAGTTGATCGTTGAAATGATAATTGATACACCAAAAGTACAAGATATCGATTCTTTTTCTAGATTGGAATTTTTAAAAGAGGTCTATGGAATTATATGGTTATTTATTCCTATTTTGACTCTTGTATTGGGAATCACAATAGGCGTACTGGTAATTGTATGGTTAGAAAGAGAAATATCCGCGGGAATACAACAACGTATTGGACCTGAATACGCCGGCCCTTTGGGAGTTCTTCAAGCTCTAGCAGATGGGACAAAACTTCTTTTCAAAGAAAATCTTTTTCCATCTAGAGGGGATACTCGTTTATTCAGTATCGGTCCATCCATAGCAGTTATATCAATTTTAGTAAGCTATTTAGTAGTTCCGTTTGGTTATCGCCTTGTTTTAGCGGATCTCAATATTGGTGTTTTTTTATGGATTGCCATTTCAAGTATTGCTCCCATTGGACTTCTTATGTCAGGATACGGGTCAAATAATAAATATTCCTTTTTAGGTGGTCTACGAGCTGCTGCTCAATCGATTAGTTATGAAATACCATTAACTTTATGTGTGTTATCCATATCTCTACGTGCGATTCGTTGATATATAGACATAAACTTTTCTTTATTCTTTCTTTCTAGGAAATGTGGTGGAATGAATTGAGTAGAGTAGATATCTTCATTTTTTTTTATTAATTATTCGGATTTCGGATTGAAGAATTAAATCAAATAGTTATATGAGTGAAAGAAAACAGCTTATATATAAATATATAAATAAGTATAAATAAGATAATTTAGAATATCTAAATTCGCAGTAAAAATATTGAGTCTCATTTTCCATGTATAAGAGTTAAAGAGTTAAGCGGAAATAAACATAAGAAACCGTTTACCCCAAGATTGGTTGATTAGTCATCCTGACTTGAAGCGGGCTCAAAAGATCCACCGTATTGAGTTTTCACTATCATTTGTATGTATTACCATACACGTATTATCATAACGGGGGGTTGAACAAAAACGTGTGGATGGTTAGAAACACCAAGATATGTAACGGATTTGTAATGGAAATGGAGATTATGTAAATTATCCAAAAGAACATTTTGACATAATATACAAACAAAGAATACTAATTGGGGCTTAAAGTTGGTAGAAATTATTAGGCAGTACTCCCCAAGGCACGATTCCAATCCAGAGTATGCTCCTATCCACCGATTAAATACATAACTATTGGGAACGAAAAAACCCTTTCCTTTATTTTGTAAGCCCTCTTTTTCTCAAAAATAGAAAGAAGAATAGGAACGAAAAAAAAAAAGAGAGAAAGAAACCCAATTCCAATAAAAAAAAATCTTTTTGATCTTTTTCCATATTCATATATATAGAATTTGTATCATAATTCATGAATTAATATGGAATTTTTTTTAAGTGAAAAAGACGGGTTATTGATATTTCTACAAGAAGTATTTTATTGAAGAATTAAGTTATTACTCAACAAAGAAGAATTAAAATTATTAAAGAAGGGGTGAGATCAATTCAGAAGTACTTTGTGTGTTTTTTTTTTATTTAATTATTAAAATAATAATTAATTAAATAAAAAACTAAATAATTATAACAGACAGAATTCAATTGGTCTAATTTTGGACCGTCCAATAAAGTTTGATCTTATTCATCCTACAAACATATCAAGATAAAATCAAAATAAAACTTACCCGGCCCTTAGATTTATTTATGGCCTTCAAGGAGCCGTATGAGGTGAAAATCTCATGTACGGTTCTGTAATAGCGATGGTAACAGTGATGGTATCACCGACTATGATTATCTAACAGTTCAAGTACAATTGATATAGTTGAGGCGCAATCAAAATACGGTTTGGGGGGGTGGAATTTGTGGCGTCAGCCTATAGGGTTTATCATTTTTCTCATCTCTTCCCTAGCAGAATGTGAGAGATTACCTTTTGATTTACCAGAAGCAGAAGAAGAATTAGTAGCAGGTTATCAAACCGAATACTCGGGTATCAAATTCGGTTTATTTTATGTTGCTTCCTATCTAAACCTATTAGTTTCTTCATTATTTGTAACAGTTCTTTACTTGGGAGGTTGGAATATCTCTATTCCGGACATATATGTTTCTGAGTTTTTTGAAATAAATAAAATGGGTGGAGTCTTTGGAGCGACAATTGGTATCTTTATTACATTAGCTAAAACTTATTTGTTCTTGTTCATTCCTATCACAACAAGATGGACTTTGCCGAGGCTAAGAATGGACCAACTCTTAAATCTTGGATGGAAATTTCTTTTACCTATCTCGCTCGGTAATCTATTATTAACAACTTCTTCCCAACTCTTTTCGCTGTAAAGGAATATTCTATATTCACAACTTGTCTCAACCAAGAGAAATAAACAAACATAAAATTATTCATATATATTCACGATATGTTTTCTATGGTAACTGGGTTCATGAATTATGGTCAACAAACAGTACGGGCTGCAAGGTACATTGGTCAAAGTTTCATGATTACTTTATCCCACGCAAATCGTTTACCCGTAACTATTCAATATCCTTATGAAAAGTTAATCACCGCGGAGCGTTTCCGTGGTCGAATTCATTTTGAATTTGATAAATGTATTGCTTGTGAAGTATGTGTTCGCGTATGTCCTATAGATCTACCCGTTGTTGATTGGAAATTGGAAACGGATATTCGCAAGAAACGATTACTTAATTACAGTATTGATTTCGGAATCTGTATATTTTGTGGTAATTGTGTTGAGTATTGTCCAACAAATTGTTTATCAATGACTGAAGAATATGAACTTTCTACTTATGATCGTCACGAATTAAATTATAATCAAATTTCTTTGGGTCGTTTACCAATGTCAGTAATTGACGATTATACAATTAGAACAATTTTTAATTCGCCTCAAATAAAAAATAAGTAAATCTCTTAATTAAAGAATAATTTCCAATTACTTTAACAATACTAAGGTTCGGTTTTGATCTAATTTAAAGAAATTAGGGGTTCTTTCGTTTTGTTTGGTCAATAACTACAAATTCCAAGTATTGATTGGTTGGTAAGAACCAAGTCTTAATTTGGATTGAAAATCTATTAATCTATAATCTATTAATTAATATATCTGTATATATTTCGAAATCTAAAGTTTCGGATTAGAACTACTCCTTCAGATAAAGAATAAAATTAGCCCAATAATTGTACCTACATTTAGTCATATCCCTTAGGATTTAATTAGGAATTTCTCAAAAATTAGAAAAAAATTTCTGGTCGGGTCTCAATAAGGTCATGAAAAACATTTTGATTTATTTATCTCTTATTTTACATATAATGGATTTGCCTGGACCAATACATGATTTTCTTTTAGTCTTTCTGGGATCGGGTCTTATACTAGGAGGTATAGGTGTGGTATTATTTACCAACCCCATTTATTCCGCCTTTTCATTGGGACTGGTTCTTGTTTGTATATCCTTATTCTATATTCTATTAAACTCCTATTTTGTAGCTGCTGCACAACTTCTTATTTACGTGGGAGCTATAAATGTTTTAATTGTATTTGCTGTGATGTTCATGAATGGTTCAGAATATTACAAAGATTTTAATCTTTGGACTGTTGGGGACGGGTTTACTTTGCCAGTTTGTACAAGTATTTTTTTTTTACTAATGGTTACTATTACAGATACGTCATGGTACGGGATTATTTGGACTACAAGATCAAACCAGATTATAGAGCAAGATTTGATAAGTAATAGTCAACAAATTGGAATTCATTTATCAACAGATTTTTTTCTTCCATTTGAATTCATTTCGATAATTCTTTTAGTCGCTTTGATAGGCGCAATTGCCGTAGCGCGCCAGTAATAAATCTCTAGAATTAGCAACAGTAATCCAAATTCAATTCTGTTCTGTGTTATTACATTTTTTTATCTTCAATTTTTAAATCGGTATTGGTTATGTCTAAAATCCAAAATAGAAATTCTTTTATTTAATCTATTACCAATACAATATATTCTTTTGTTCCGGACTTTATATTCTAGTCAATTGAATCTGTTGAATTGTTGTTCAGTTCATATTGAAATGAATCAAAATTGATAAGGAGTTAGTCAATGATGCTCGAGCATGTACTTGTTTTGAGTGCCTACTTATTTTCTATCGGTATCTATGGATTGATCACGAGCCGAAATATGGTTAGAGCCCTTATGTGTCTTGAACTTATACTGAATGCGGTTAATATAAATTTCGTAACATTTTCTGATTTTTTTGATAGTCGGCAATTAAAAGGAAATGTTTTCTCAATTTTTGTTATAGCTATTGCCGCCGCTGAAGCAGCTATTGGACCGGCTATTGTTTCGTCAATTTATCGTAACAGAAAATCAACTCGTATCAATCAATCGAATTTGTTGAATAAGTAGTATTGTATTAATCATTGAAATTTTAATATTCATAAATTCGAATTAAATGACCATACATTAAATCTAATCCATGTTTTCGAAAATGTAAGAAATCAAAGTATCTTGGCTCTATCGCATGAGTCGATCCAGAAGTAGATTGTTTCAAAATTTCTGGTAAATTATTGATTCATCTGGTGTCTAAATATATGAGTCATTTACAAGTTTACTAGATCGAAAATTTCTGACGTTCAAAAATTTATAGATTCAATGTCACATTCAGTAAAGATTTATGATACGTGTATAGGGTGTACTCAATGTGTGCGAGCCTGCCCAACCGATGTATTAGAAATGATACCTTGGGACGGATGTAAAGCTAAGCAAATAGCTTCTGCTCCAAGAACAGAGGACTGTGTTGGTTGTAAGAGATGTGAATCTGCCTGCCCAACGGATTTCTTGAGTGTTCGCGTTTATTTATGGCATGAAACAACTCGAAGTATGGGTCTAGCTTATTAATACGTTCCACAAAACCCTACTCGAATACATTTGATTTTTTTACCCTTACCGACAAAAACCCGCGCTCAAAATATATTTATTTCGAGCACGGGTTTTTCTGGTCCAAGTTTATTTTGTTTTTACCATGAATAATTTTCCTTGGTTAACGCTAATTGTAGTTTTGCCAATATCCGCGGGTTCCTTAATTTTCTTTCTTCCTCATAGAGGAAATAAGGTAATAAAGTGGTATACTATATGTATATGTATACTCGAACTCCTTCTAACAACCTATGCATTCGGTTATCGTTTCCAATTGGATGATCCGTTAATGCAACTAACGGAGAATTATAAATGGATCCATTTTTTTGATTTTTACTGGAGGTTGGGAATAGATGGAATTTCTATAGGACCCATTTTACTGACAGGATTTATCACAACTTTAGCTACTTTAGCGGCTTGGCCCGTTACTCGAGATTCCCGACTGTTCCATTTCCTAATGTTAGCAATGTATAGCGGTCAAATAGGACCCTTTTCTTCTCAAGACCTTTTACTTTTTTTCATCATGTGGGAGTTAGAATTAATTCCCGTTTATCTACTTCTATCGATGTGGGGGGGAAAGAAACGTTTGTATTCAGCTACAAAATTTATTTTGTACACTGCCGGAGGTTCCATTTTTTTATTAATGGGAGTTCTAGGTATTGGTTTATATGGTTCCAATGAGCCGACATTAAATTTTGAAACATCAGCTAATCAATCGTATCCTGTAGCACTAGAAATAATATTCTATATTGGATTTCTTATTGCTTTTGCTGTCAAATCACCGATCATACCCTTACACACATGGTTACCAGACACCCATGGAGAGGCACATTATAGTACTTGTATGCTTTTAGCCGGAATCTTATTAAAAATGGGAGCGTATGGATTGGTTCGGATCAATATGGAATTATTACCCCATGCCCATTCTATATTTTCTCCCTGGTTGATGATAGTAGGCACAATTCAAATAATCTATGCAGCTTCAACATCTCCCGGTCAGCGTAATTTAAAAAAAAGAATAGCCTATTCCTCTGTATCTCATATGGGTTTCATAATTATAGGAATTGGTTCTATAAGCGATACAGGGCTCAATGGGGCCGTTTTACAAATAATTTCTCACGGATTTATTGGCGCTGCGCTTTTTTTCTTGGCCGGAACGAGTTATGATAGAATACGACTTGTTTATCTCGACGAAATGGGCGGAATGGCTATCGCAATTCCAAAAATATTCACGACTTTCAGTATCTTATCAATGGCTTCGCTTGCATTACCGGGCATGAGCGGTTTTGTTGCCGAATTGATAGTTTTTTTTGGAATACTTACTAGCCAAAAATATCTTTTAATGACAAAAGTATTAATTACTTTTGTAATGGCAATTGGAATGATATTAACTCCTATTTATTCATTATCTATGTTACGCCAGATGTTCTATGGATACAAGCTTTTTAATGCCCCAAACTCTTATTTTTTTGATTCTGGACCGCGAGAGTTATTTGTTTCGATTTCTATCCTTTTACCTGTAATAGGTATTGGTATTTATCCCGATTTCGTTTTCGCATTATCAGTTGACAAGGTCGAAGCTATTATATCGAATTATTTTTATAGATAGTTTTTGTGAATAAACCAAAATATAAAATACGATGATTTTTTAAATCGTTCATTGTACAATAAAAAAAGTATTTTTCTGCTCTTAAGTTAAATAAAAAATTGGAATTCTATTATAACCATATAACCAGATATTTTTGACATTTTCGAGAACCATTTGAATCAAGTAATGGAAATGGAATGATTCAAATGGTTCTTGATGGTTTTCATATATATACGTAGGCTGTCCTATGCTTCTAGTTGTCAAGTACTTTATTCAATTCAATTAGATAGTAATGTAAATGAACCATAACTATGCAACCCTATTCCTAATAGATTAACTCCAAAATAGCATATCCAAATTATAAAAAAGCCCATTGAGGCCACAATTGCAGAATTTACACTTTCAAAATTTTTATTTGTTCGAATATGTAAATAAATCGCAAATACGGTCCAAGTAATAAATGCCCAAGTCTCTTTTGGATCCCAATTCCAATAGGATCCCCATGCTTCATTAGCCCATACTGCTCCCGAAAGAATACCTATGGTTAAAAGGATAAACCCCAAACTAATAATACGATAACTCCATCGATCCAATTGTTGAATTAATTGATACCTGTAATAATTCTGAGAAGAAATCAAAGAAGTGTTTTGTAAGACATTGTTTCTTTCATTCACGTATTGAATCTCACCAAAGGAAAATAACTCAGTTAATAAATTATTGCTTTTACTAAAAATCCTTATGAATTTTCGAAATGTAATGACTAGAAGAGCTAGTGATAATAATGATCCACACAAAAGAGCTGCATAGCCCAATACCATCATACTTACGTGCATCATTAACCAATGGGATTGGAGAGCAGGTACTAATATTGCGGATTGATGCATTTCAGTTAAAAGACCCGAAGTAGCGAAACCCTGGGTAAAAATAGCACTTGGCGCGGTTATTGCGCTTAAATGGTTTTTTTGTTTTTTAAAATACGGAATCATATGAATAATGGAAAAACCCCACGAAAGAAAAATTAATGATTCATATAAATCGCTTAATGGTAAATGCCCAAAATAAATCCAACGAGTAACTAACAATCCTGTTATGCAGAAAAAAGTAGCTATCATCCCCTTTTCTGATGAATCATATAGTCCTACGATTTCATCGACTAATAAAGTTATCAAATGAATTGTAATTACAATTGAAATGATTGAAAAGGATATATGAGTTAATATACGCTCTAAAGTTGAAAATATCATAAAAATTATTAAAAACGAGGAGCCTCAATTATAGGAATTGAAATCGGGAATTGAATTCATTATAGGGCTTACTCTTTTAGAAAAAGCCATGCCGCCACTCGGACTCGAACCGAGATGCTCTAGCACTGCTTCCTAAGAGCAGCGTGTCTACCAAATAACCTGTTTTTATTCAATTGTCGAGATTGAGGCGATTAATTCAATATTTTTTTTAGAAAACATCAAAATTGATGACTAAAAATTTGTTTCAAAATTAGGCATTTAATCTAAACGTTTTCGTTAATAAATTATTCTTATAATCTTATCTTTTGTTTATTATTTATTTTATTTAGAGTATTCCTTTTTTTAACTTAAGTAACAACGGGGTTTTTCGTTTCGTRGTTTATTACTTTATGGTCTCCTTTGACTTCGATCCATGGATCGAACTAAAAAATAAATTGATTATCGAGTCAAGTCGATGGGGATGGTGAGAATCCCCATCTTGAAAATGATAAAACATACCAAAACAAAAGGTGAAACCTTGTACTTGCGTTTATTCCTTTTTCAAACAAAAATACCGTTTTATATTGTTATTGATCAGGTTAAAACATTAGAGAATGAAAATAATTTATTTTTAATAAAAATAAAATAGTAATTTAGATTATTATCTATTATTATTAGATTAATATTATTTATAGTCTTGATAACTTTTAAATTTTAGAAAAAAAACCTTAGAAATACATTCTAACAAAAATTAGACCGATCCAGATTTTTTAGTCTATTGGTTTATTATTTATTTGTCACATAAAAAAAACTTTTTGAGCTACCGGTAGAAAGAGATTTCGCTAACGAAAAAGCTTTCAATGCTGCCCAATACCCCTTCCTTTTCCAACTATTTTTACGAATACGTTTTTTTGAACTAGAGGTGCGCTTTTTTGGAACTGCCATTAAAAAATGATAATAGGTTCGTCGGTTGGATGTGAAAGACATCTAATRTKMAWTMKYAAATGATTTGTACTAWAATAACCCAACCAAACTGCAATAAATAGGTTTTGTTTTATGGGAAATAGGTTTTCTGGGTCAAGTTATGGTTCCTATGATTCGTATAAAATA